CATAGAAAATATTCTCCTCAAGCGAACCGGCCTATCCTCTGCTACGTAGGGGACTTACGTTTTGGTTGGATGCGGAGACACGTTTGGTTGTGAATTCCAACGTGGCAAATAAAATCATATATCTGCATGGCTAAATCAATAGTTCAAGTCACACACTCCCATAATCCATCCTCTCTTCGGAAAATTCACTTCAACTATTCGTATCAAATAAGGAATACAATACTTCCGAGTTGAAGAGAAGTATCCAAAAAACATGTCTTATTTTTTCAATAATCCATATTTGTAGCAATGAAATACTATTGTCCTCCCCGATATATGATCAATTACAAATATCTATGATATGTCTTCTCTATAAAGGACCGGAAATACCTTGCTTACGTATCATTGGAAAGTGCATTAACATAAATACGGCAGTAAGGAGAGGCAATACAAAAGTGTGTAAACTATAAAAACGAGTTAAAGTGGATTGGCCCACACTAGCACTTCCACGTAATAACTCTACTAAAGGCGATCCTATTACAGGAATAGCTTCAGGTACGCCTGTCACGATTTTTACTGCCCAATAACCAATTTGGTCCCGAGGTAAGGAATAACCAGTTACACCAAAAGATGCAGTCAATACAGCCAAAACCACACCCGTAACCCAAGTTAATTCGCGAGGTTTTTTAAATCCACCTGTGAGATACACACGAAATACGTGCAGGATCATCATGAGAACCATCATACTTGCTGACCATCGATGAACTGATCGGATTAACCAACCAAAGTTGGCCTCAGTCATGATGTATTGAACAGAGGAAAAAGCCTCTGTAACGGTTGGACGATAGTAAAAAGTCATAGCAAAACCCGTAGCTACTTGTACTAGAAAACAAGTAAGTGTGATCCCCCCTAAACAATAAAATATGTTGACATGAGGAGGAACATATTTACTAGTTATATCATCTGCAATCGCCTGAATCTCAAGACGTTCCTCAAACCAATCATATACTTTATTGAGATAGGTAACCCAATGGAACTCCCCCTCTGAGAACCGTATATGAGAATTTCATCTCGTACGGCTCAAGCGGAAACACACAAATACTGATTTCAACGGATATATAATAGAAAGTTAAAAACTTCATTAACCACTTGATTCGATTTGCCTCGAAGATACGAAGTAACAAAAATCCGGAATCTCTTCTTTGTGATGATAATGCCAAAAAATATCAAGTTGGCTCATCTGTCTTTCTTTATGTTGATCGTTACAGGCCTCTTGAATCTTCTCTTCCCTATTTTTTATTTGTTATTTGATTTATTGTTTTTTTTTGTGCGTACTGCGGATTTACTCTTGTTTTACTATTGATAGGAATTCTCTTGTTGAGACCCTATGAATCAATTGAAACCTCAGATTCATACTAGAACCACGATGATTTAGCCTCAAGCTAAACTCAAAGGTTCTCTGAGTAAGAACCTTTGATGATCACTTATTGAATGAATGGATGTAATGACTCAACAAAATCTAGAGAAAGAGTTATCCTTCGGTCAAAATAAATCTGAAGGAATAAAATTCGTTTGATTTAGGAAATACCTATTTGAATTTTTTTGAGTCCGGTTGCGAGGTCTGAATAAATAGTAGGTATGAATCATAGTTCAAATATTTCTTTTCTTGATCTATTCTATATATTCCGTGCTCCAGATACTAGAATAAATATCCGACGAGGTAGAATCATCTTGATAGAGATAACAGGTCCATTCTATGTATTATCAATAGGATCAATTATAACAAGTCACACACTCATATTCCGGAAATACCGAAACAAATAAATTCCACGGTCGAACTACCAGAATAGAATGGTCTAGAAATCCAAGTCTAAAGTAATTTTTTCTTTGATTGAAAGACTAGGACTTCATAGTTCTTATAAACCTAACTCATTGAAATTCCATCCAGTAAAACGGAAGAATTATAAATTTCCAAAATAATAGATAGGAATATCGCAAATAGAGCCATTGCGACCCCCATAAGTGGTGTAGTCCCCCATCCCGGAGCTACTTTACCATATTCCGAATTCAATGGTTTCAATAAATCCCCTACAGTAGTTCGTCTTGGCCCAGATCTAGAACTATCCTCAACGGTTTGTGTAGCCATAAATCCTATTTAATGATTGGTTGAGATCTGTTGACTTTGTATACTATTCCGTTGTAGTTGTAAATAAACGATCTTATCGTAGATCCATTGTGATCTTGAAATTATCTAAAAATGGAAACAGCAACCCTAGTCGCCATCTCCATATCTGGTTTACTTGTAAGCTTTACTGGGTACGCCTTATATACCGCTTTTGGGCAACCCTCTCAACAACTAAGAGATCCATTCGAAGAACACGGGGACTAGTTGAAGTAATGAGCCTCCCAATATGGGAGGCTCATTACTTCAATTAAATTATTTCGAAAGGTTATTTCATTTTTTTAGTCGGAACCTTAGGTGGTTCTCGAAAAAAGATAGCGAAAAAAATTATCCCTAAAGTCGAGACTAAAAGGAATGTATAAACCAATGCTTCCATGGATTCGATCGTGGTTTACAATTATAGCTTCCACACCTATTCATTTGGGATCATTTACCATATCATATAAAGAAAGAAAAAAAGTCAAAGAAAAGATGGTGATTCAAGTCAAGATTTCTCTGATACCCAATGTCAAATAAAAAAAAATAGAGGCGAAAGATACCACAACAATGTCGTATCAGACTACTTGTCTCCTTGTAGTTGGATCTCCAAGTTTTTGGAATGCTCCAAATTCCACTTGAGCATCCAAATCTGGATCAATACCAGCAAAAACATCTCTGAACAAGGTTCTAGCGCCATGCCAAATGTGTCCGAAAAAGAAGAGCAAAGCAAACGTAGCATGCCCAAAAGTGAACCAACCCCTTGGACTGCTACGAAAAACACCATCGGATTTCAAAGTAGCCCGATCTAATTCAAAAATTTCACCTAATTGGGCACGTCTAGCATATTTTTTCACAGTAGCAGGATCAGAATAACTTACTCCATTAAGTTCGCCACCATAGAACTCAACAGTAACACCTACTTGTTCAACACTATACTTTGATTCTGCCCTTCTAAAAGGAACATCAGCTCTCACAATTCCGTCTTCATCTACCAAAACTACCGGAAATGTTTCAAAAAAAGTAGGCATACGACGTACAAAAAGCTCGCGCCCTTCTTTATCTCTAAAGACGGGGTGTCCTAACCATCCAACAGCAATTCCATCCCCATTGTCCATTGAGCCTGCTCTGAATAATCCCCCCTTTGCCGGATTATTACCAATATAATCATAAAAAGCTAATTTTTCGGGAATTTTAGACCAAGCTTCCGATAAACTAAGATTTTCGGCTAGCCCGGCACTAACTCTTCGATATATTTCTTGCTGAAAGTATCCCTGATCCCACTGATAACGAGTAGGACCAAATAATTCGATTGGGGTAGTTGCTGAACCATACCACATAGTTCCAGCAACAACAAAAGCTGCAAAAAAAACAGCAGCGATACTACTGGAAAGTACAGTTTCAATATTGCCCATACGTAATCCTTTGTATAGACGTTGAGGCGGACGAACACTAAGATGGAATAGGCCTGCTAATATGCCCAATGTACCCGCTGCAATATGATGAGAGGCTATTCCTCCCGGAACAAAAGGATCAAAACCTTCCGCGCCCCACGCTGGATTTACAGATTGTACTTTTCCAGTTAGTCCATAAGGATCGGACACCCATATTCCAGGACCATACAAACCTGTTACATGAAATGCGCCAAAGCCAAAGCAAGCTACCCCTGAGAGAAATAAATGAATTCCAAAGATCTTGGGCAAATCCAAAGAAGGTTTTCCCGTACGTTCATCACAGAATATTTCTAGGTCCCAATATACCCAATGCCAGATAGCTGCCAAGAAGCACAAACCGGAAAACACTATGTGTGCCCCTGCCACACCTTCATAACTCCAAATACCCGGATTTGTTATAGTTCCTCCTGAAATACTCCAACCACCCCACGAATTGGTTATTCCTAAACGAGTCATGAAGGGTATAACGAACATACCTTGTCTCCACATCGGATCAAGAACGGGATCAGAGGGATCAAAAACCGCTAATTCATATAAAGCCATCGAACCAGCCCAACCAGAAACTAGAGCTGTATGCATTATATGAACAGAAAGCAATCGACCGGGATCATTCAATACGACAGTATGAACACGATACCAAGGTAAACCCATGGAAATACCTCTTTATCAAAGAAAAATAGACACTATGCCACTTTATTTTATCGCATTGGAAAAGACTATATATACTAACCATGTACCTAACCTTTTCAGTAGATTCCGTATCAGAAAGGATTAATATTTATTCCATTCCATTGAAAATAACGTGAAAATAACGGAACAATTTTGTTCGTAAGAACAAAGAGAAGCAGATCTATTCTATACCCGATAAGTACCAATACGCAATGGGAGGATTGGTCCCATTTTTGGGGAACGAATGGATAGATACTTGTTTATCATTCGAACGATCGATTTCTTCGTTCAAATTTTTTCTTTATTCATTCTGTCTTACTCTATAAACTTTCCAATCTATGTATCAAATAGAATAAAGAGAAAAAAGGGATGAAGACAATAAACCATTGATTGTTACGTTTCCATATTAAAGTGAAGTATAGTACTAAATTTTTTTCTTAAATTTAATGCCCATTGGTGTTCCAAAAGTACCTTTTCGGAGTCCTGGAGAGGAAGATGCGGTTTGGGTTGACGTATAGTGCGACTTGTCAGACATATTGGGTCATATGGGATTTACCCGTTCTCTCCCCTGATCGAGATATCCTCTGTTTCGCCCAAGAGATATTGTATTGAGTGAGGCATCAATCAATCATTCGGAGCGTGAAGTGCAATTAGATCAATTTATTTTATATTGGGGATCAATATTATCAATTTAGAAGAATTTATGGTTTACTTGGACTGATAAAATAAAGTATCCAGGC